AAAAAAAGGGCGGATTATTATACATATATTTCATGTAGAAATATGTAGAAATATGAATAGGTCCATTTATTTACTTACATATTTATTGTATGTTATTAATTAATTAATATATATTTAATATTTATTAAAACATATACTTATATATTCCCTATATATATACTCACTTGAGTATACTTAGTATAATATAACAATTATATATGAATTATAAGATATCTTTATAACAATATAAGGTATAGGGTTAAAATATTAATTTAACACAATAAATATAACAATAAATAACAAGTACAAATATTAAATCGAGGTACCCATTCTATGATAACTCTCAACAGCGCCCCCTCCATTTTTGTGCCTTTAGTAGGCTTAGTATTTCCGGCAATTGCAATGGCTTCTTTATCTCTTTATGTTCAAAAAAACAAGATTTTTTAAATACAATAAGGACAAATCTTATCTATTTTTTTTTCAAGACTTACTTGGATCATAACACGGATATTTTTTTATTTTTTTAGTAGAATATGGTAAAACATGTGGCTTCCTTCGGGCATAAGCTCTTATATATGTGTAAACATGATACATGATATATGGGTAAATGAATTAAAACTATTTTCAAATAGATGGGGGTTGGGGAGAATTTCTGGAATGTAAAGTCAATGTATCTATATGTATTAGGAAATCATATGAAAATCATATGACATATAGAAAGGAGTGTTATTATTTTAGTTTGTATCTAAGAAATTCACTGAATTACTCCTTGAATTGCCCCTAAATAAAGGTTCACATCATAATAGTGCTGGTTGATGAGAGTTACTTCGGAAACAAAAAAAAGGTAAAATAAAATTTATTTTTGATATTCTCCCAATTCCAATAAAATGCAACTAGGTCTAGTTATAGTATGAGTTGGCGATCAGAACGTATATGGATAGAACTTATAGCGGGGTCTCGAAAAACTAGTAATTTCTGCTGGGCCTTTATTCTTTTTTTAGGTTCATTAGGGTTTTTGTTGGTTGGAACGTCCAGTTATTTTGGTAGGAATTTTATATCTTTATTTCCTTCTCAGCAAATAATTTTTTTTCCACAAGGGATCGTGATGTCTTTCTACGGCATCGCAGGTCTTTTTATTAGCTCCTATTTGTGGTGCACAATTTCTTGGAATGTAGGTAGTGGTTATGATCGATTCGATATAAAAGAGGGCATAGTGTGTATTTTTCGTTGGGGATTTCCTGGAAAAAATCGTCGGATATTCCTCCGATTCCTTATGAAAGACATTCAGTCCATCAGAATAGAAATTAAAGAGGGTATTTATGCTCGCCGTGTCCTTTATATGGAAATCAAAGGCCAGGGGGCCATTCCCTTGACCCGTACTGATGAGAATTTGACTCCACGAGAAATTGAACAAAAAGCTGCTGAATTGGCCTATTTCTTGCGTGTACCAATTGAAGTTTTTTGAAAAAAGGAACTGAAGAATGAATACTTTGCAAGAGAAAAAACAACCTCTTTTTTTCTATAGCCCAACTTAACTGAAGTTTCTTCAGAACGCTTATTCAAGCCAAAGCAAACGTATACGAAACAATTCTAAAACTAAATTGTTTGTGTCCACAATTTTTTTTTTTGAAATATTTTATATTTTGATAGAACTCCCGTTCTTTCGTCTCGAAATCTGACTACTCTTAATTTAAATTAAATTTGAAGTGGGCTCTTTCTTATTCTATTTCTGTATTTTTTCTAAATTCAAGGACTAACCGCTGTACTGAATCACAAATAAAAAACCATAAATAGATTCGCGGGCTCGATGACTTGTAATAGAACTTATGATTGATAGAAATATTAGTATCGTATAGAGTCGACTAATGAAGTGCGTTCATTAAAAATAAAAAAATTCACAGATGAAAAAATGGCAAAAAAGAAAGTATTAATTTCCCTTCTATATCTTGCATCTATAGTATTTTTGCCTTGGTGGATCTCTCTCTCATTTAAAAAAAGTCTTGAATCTTGGGTTACTAATTGGTGGAATACTAGGCAATCCGAAATTTTTTTGAATGATATTCAAGAAAAGAGTATTCTAAAAAAAGTCATAGACTTAGAGGAGCTCCTACGTTTGGACGAAATGATAAAGGAATATCCGGAAACACATTTACAAAAGCCTCGCATCGAAATCTACAAAGAAACGATCCAATTGATCAAGATGCACAACGAGGATAACATCCATACAATTTTACACTTCTCGACAAATATAATCTGTTTCGTTATTCTAAGTGGTTATTCTATTCTAGGTAATGAAGAACTTGTTATTCTTAACTCTTGGGTTCAAGAATTCCTATATAACTTAAGCGACACAATAAAAGCCTTTTCTATTCTTTTATTAACTGATTTATGTATAGGATTCCATTCGCCCCACGGTTGGGAATTAATGATTGGCTCTGTCTACAAAGATTTTGGATTTGCTCATAATGATCAAATTATATCCGGTCTTGTTTCTACCTTTCCAGTCATTTTAGATACAATTTTTAAATATTGGATCTTTCGTTATTTAAATCGTGTATCACCTTCACTTGTAGTGATTTATCATTCAATGAATGACTGAAAAATGATCGAACGATCTAATTATAATATTTGTTACTTTGTACATAAGCAAAACATTTTTAATTGTACTTATTCTTTCTACCCACCCAAGGGATTACTCCAATATTCCAGTTAAATTATTTAAGTAAATAGCAAAATTATAGATAGGGAACTATACTAGTGACCTACCTAATTTTATTGTAGAAATTTTTGGGATCAATCATTGGACCATGCAAACAAAAAATACCTTTTCTTGGATAAAGAAAGAGATTACTCGATCCATTTCCGTATCGCTCATTATATATATAATAACCCAGGCACCCCTTTCAAATGCATATCCCATTTTTGCACAGCAGGGTTATGAAAATCCACGAGAAGCGACTGGCCGTATTGTATGTGCCAATTGCCATTTAGCTAATAAACCCGTGGATATCGAGGTTCCGCAAGCGGTACTTCCGGATACTGTATTTGAAGCAGTTGTTCGAATTCCTTATGATCTGCAACTGAAACAAGTTCTTGCTAATGGTAAAAAGGGGTCTTTGAATGTAGGGGCTGTTCTTATTTTACCTGAGGGGTTTGAATTGGCCCCTCCCGATCGTATTTCGCCCGAGATTAAAGAAAAGATAGGAAATCTGTCTTTTCAGAGCTATCGCCCCACTAAAAAAAATATTCTTGTGATAGGTCCTGTTCCTGGGCAGAAATATAGTGAAATCGCCTTTCCTATTCTTTCCCCGGACCCCACTACTAAGAAAGATGTTCACTTCTTAAAATATCCTATATATGTAGGCGGGAACAGGGGAAGGGGTCAGATTTATCCCGATGGGAGCAAGAGTAACAACAATGTTTATAATGCTACAGCAGCTGGTATAGTAAGCAAAATAGTACGAAAAGAAAAGGGGGGGTACGAAATAACCATAGCGGATGCATCGGATGGACGTCAAGTGGTTGATATTATCCCTCCAGGACCGGAACTTCTTGTTTCCGAGGGCGAATCCATCAAACTTGATCAACCATTAACGAGTAACCCTAATGTGGGTGGGTTTGGTCAGGGAGATGCGGAAATAGTACTTCAAGATCCATTACGTGTCCAAGGTCTTTTGCTCTTCTTGGCATCTGTTATTTTGGCACAAATATTTTTGGTTCTTAAAAAGAAACAGTTTGAGAAGGTTCAATTGTCCGAAATGAATTTCTAGATCTGCGGATTTATCAACATCAAGTTCTAAAAAGAACCCAGTTTTTGTTGGCAATTATGTTATGTAATTATGTATGATCAAAAAAATTTTGCTTGTTTATATTCTTTATTCTACCGTATTTCGGGAATTACTTAATACCACATTACTGGTCATAGTATATATATTGTGAAGAAGAATGTTTGATTTTACTTAACTCTTCTTTATTTCATTTCTTTGTTTTTTCAATCCAAATTGAAACGGTATGATATAGAATTAATCAAGAGTTTTATATTTGAATATAATAAAAAGAAAAGATAAATAAGTAGAGAATATAAACCAAAGTATAAATGAGAGAAACAAAGGGTTTTAGGGGGGGGGGTTATTCGTCTCCTAGTCCTTGACACAAGAAAGGGGGTTTTGTTTTCCACAGCCCTTTCTTGTGTCGAATTAATAATGATTCTCGATCCTATTCGTAAAAAATTTCTATTTGTAGTTTCAATTTTTTTTATAGGTTTATCATAAACCTTTTTCGATTTATTACGTAAATAGTGGTAGTGGACAAACAAAAAAAATAAATATAGGTAAATTTATTGAACAAAATAGAACCTATTCAATTTCAACGAACTTATAAAAATAAAAAAATATTATGATTATTAAGAACTCAACGGGATCCCCCTCGAATCAGACAAGGAAAGAGGGGGTAGGTCCCGTTGAGTTCTTATGTTTTCATGTCTACAACTCAGTTCATACGATTATTACAGGGATGAACCTAATCCGGAATATGAACCATAAAAGAAAATACCGATTAAACCGATCACAAGAATACCAGCTACAGTACCTATTATCCAAAGAGGAATCCTTCCAGTAGTATCGGCCATTTCTCCTACTTTCCTCCACATTTTTATCAAGTGGTCATGCTAGAGACATAAACAGCCATAGATAATTATGAGATGATATCGTTCCGAATGGAATAAAAGAATTCCTACTATGTACTCTTTTTTTTTTTAATTAAAGAAATAATTTGAAAATAAAACAGCAAGTACAAAAATGAGTAATAACCCCCAGTAGAGACTGGTACGATTCAATTCAACACTTTGTTCGTTCGGGTTTGATTGTGTCGTAGCTCTATGATTCGGATTAGGTTTATCGTTGGATGAACTGCATTGCTGATATTGACCCTAAAAAAGAAACGGTAGGTACAGCTAGTCCGTGAACAGCTAACCATCGCACTGTAAAAATTGGATAGGTTCTATCTATAGTCATTGGGGCCTC